AACTCTTCCGGGTTGAACCCACACGTAAAAATGACATTGCCATAAATTGATAAGGTAATATTTCCATTTACTCATCAGGAGAGGCGTGCCTTTTGAGCCCAAAAAGGCTTTTCCTTGATACCTAACATAATGAATAAAAGGATCCTTGAACAACCCTAGCTTGGTTTGAATAGAAAAGACTTCTACAAAAGGTTTTTTTATTTTTCCATAGAAATGGATTCGCTCAAAAAAGAGTCCAAACGATGTTGATCGTAAATAAAACGACTGGTTACGAAGAAAACCGAGGATGTATTCGGATTCACATACATGAGAATTATAGAGGAACAAGAAGCATTTTTGATTCCTTTTAAAAAAAATGGAAATGGACTTCTTTAGTGTAATAAGGCTATTCCAATTATCATACTTGTAAAGAAAGAAGCGTACTAAATGTAACGAAGAAGCATCTTTCACCCAGTAGCGGAGGGTTTGAACCAATATTTCAAGATGGATGGGAGGGGTTATTTCTATATCTGACACATAAGTTAAATGTACCAATTGATCTTCTAAAAAAGGAAATAAAGAATGAATTGAGCGTAAATTTTTAAATTTTACTATTTCTTTCCTTTCGAAAGAAGATTCTAGTCGTAGGGAAAATAAAATTTCTATAATTACTGAAAAACCCTCTGATAGCATTTGAGAATACAAATTCTTATTGTGCCCCAAAAATGCATTTTGGTTAGAACCATTAGTATTAGTAAAAAGAGCTAAATGGTTCTGTTGATACATTCGATTAATTAAACGTTTAAGAAGTAGAAAACTCAACTTTTTGTCATAATCCCCATTTTCCAACAAAACGGACCTATGATCATGAGCAAATGCAGAAATATACTCTTGAAAGATAAGTGGATATAGGAAGTCATGTTGACGAGATTTATCGAGGTCTAAAGATCCTTTAACTTCCTCCATTTAAAATGGAAATTCGATTTGAATAAAAGATAATGGATTTCTTGGATTATCAAATGATACATAGTGCGATACAGTCAAAACAAGGTATTAGAGGAATATAAAAAAGAAACACCTCGGAGATAAGTAAACTCATCAACGGACTCTCTATCCTCTCTTTTCCATATAAAAAATTTAGATTCATTATAGGATAAGAAGGTGGTTAGAAATCCTTTATTTTTTTCAACTTAATCGCTCTTTTGATTTTGGAAAATGAATATTTATCAATATACGGCTTCTTTTACACAGTCATCTCCACTCTAAAAGGGAGAATAGTTAGGATTTTTTTAATGGATAATCCATTCATGGGCGCAGCCTTTCCCGTAGCAGGCACTAATATATTTTTAACGTATAATTAGATCGGGTAGTCGTTCAAATTACGAACATAAGCACGTAGCTTTTTATTTCCCTACAATTGGAGCCAAAAGGCTCTATCCATTTATTCACCTGACCCAACTTTCAATTCATTTTTTTTTGTTTGCTCCAAGAATTAAAATCAGGAGCAAGCTTTTAAGAATGAAATAGTTTTAGAATTCTCTATTGATACGACATGCTATTTTTTCCAGTCATTCCCATTTAGGATCAGTCGTGGTCGTACAAACTCTACCGACGGTATGGACGAATCCCTTGCTTCATCCAGATATGTAAAAAATCCTAGTCGCACTTAAAAGCCGAGTACTCTACCGTTGAGTTAGCAACCCCAAGCCAAAAAAGTCTATAAATCCAGTCAAAACCAAACTAAAGATTGCATGACACAATCGAAACATTGAACTAAAAACTAATAAAAAATGAAGGAAAGAAAAACCTAAATCTATGGAACGAAGATAAATGGATCCTTTTCTTTTTATCCACGATCTAATTATATTTGTTCGATAGACTGTTGTCAAGATAAATGTTGAGAAAAAAATACAATACAAAAACGACAAGAAATTCCATTCTAATCTAAATTACTAAGAAAAAAAGAAGGACTTGTGTTGGATTGGCACTACATGGATTATCTACATAGATAATAGATAGATAAAAACTAAATGGAAAAAGCAAATAGGAAAAATATAAATATATTGGAATTAATTAATCAATAGAAGTTGACAAAGGAAGTTTAATCTCGTCCTTTAGAACTCCAAAGAAAACCATCCAATTAAAGGGAATATCATAATTTTCTATTTCTAAATCCAAGTTCTTGAGCTATTCTATTCATTTGAAGATTTTTCTATCAAAATACCAATACAAGGTATTTTCGTTCTTATCATGTGATTTTAGAGGAACAATAAAAAATCGGTTCTGATTAGAGTAAGAAAGAGATATAGTAACGAAAAGATATAAAAAATTAGATTAGATCCGAGTCATACCCACACTCTTTTTTTTTAGTTCTTTAATTTGGATTGATTAAGAAAAAGTTCCCTAAAAACATCTGCCTTCTTTGAAATATCATGAACAGTTCCTGTAGGTTTAGCCCCCTTTTCAAGGAAATAGAGAATAGCAGGAACATTTAAATGGGTTTGATTCCTTATCGGATCATAAAAACCCACTTTACGAAGATCTCTTCCTTCTCTTCGGGCTCGAACATCAATTGCAACAATTCGATAAACGGCTTATTGGGATAGATGTAATACCCCCCCCCAGAACCTTATAAGAAGTTTTCCCCTCGTACGGCTCAAGAAAAAATGATTTGAAATTCTATAATTTAAATGCCACGTGGATCCCTAAAATAATTAAATAAATAGAATCAAAATAAAGCCCTCTCTTGTTTTCAAAAAAACAAAAAAGGCATTCGTACTCATAACTCAAGTTAGATAACTCTCAAATAGTTCAAAGAATGGCCTTAGGCATTTCAGTTATTGAGTGGTCTCTAACCTCTTTCTGTCTCGTTTAGAAGTTTTTTATTCTTCTCTAGTTATTAAGACAATTGAAAAAAGTCTTTCCTTGTTCCAAGATGTTTTATCTTTACTGTGAATCCGTGGGTTTAGACATTACTTCGGTGATCCTTAATCATTTCAAAATGGCAGCAACATACCCTTTTTATGATTTCTTATATCAAAGAATCATTCGAATGCTTGATTCCCGCTTTATACACTTTGGATCAAAAGAGTTTTACCAATTCGAAAAAACGGGTTTGAAACGTGTTCGAATTCGATCCTTTCGATTTATATCTTGAAGATACACTTACGAAGTTGTTCCAACTTATTCATTGGCACTCACCCTAGATTCTTGCCCCTAAGAAATCAATCAATACTTTATACTCGAGCTCCATCATATTATGTACTATTTGAATTACAATTGAGAGTAATAGAACAGAACAAAAGATGTCGAGCCAAGGGCACCTTCATTGCGATCTAAAATGACGGATGTAAGAATCCACAGCTGATCATGTCCTTCAAGTCGCACGTTGCTTTCTACCACATCGTTTCAAACGAAGTTTTACCATAACATCCTATAGTTTAGAAATGGAATCATGAGTAGTCATTGGTTTGGTCAGTACTCCGTATATAGTAATCTATTTGACGTGTATATGGGTGGCGAAATTCTTTTCGAAGGAAGTCCTCACTAAGAATTCACCTTAAATCCCCTATTTAAATTCCAAATTTTATTGTATAAAAATATTGTATTATTTTTATATAATTATAGAAGAATAGAATTCTATAATAAAAATAGAATAAAAATAACATGAATAAACGAGTTCTTTGTAATGAATCTGCCTCTTCCAGTACCGAGAACTCACAGGAAAAATATTGAAAACGCATTTCCTACTTCGACATCATTATTTGAATATAGCACATGTTTTCAGCCTATCCTGAGATAGAAAAATCCATCGTTCTTTTCTAATTCACCCATCAATAGGTTAAGGAAAATAGCTAAGTAAAAAAAAATGCCAGGTTTTTATGAAGTGGATAAAAAGAGTGATATCTGTGGAAAATTTTTCTTCCTTATTGCTTTATCTGATTAAAGAAATAGGAATCGAATGAGTAAAGGATTTCCGTATCTATTCGCTAAATTAAACAACTGGCAACTTAATTATGGATTAACTATTTCAATTAAAAGGATCACAAACATTTGTTACAAAAAGAAAAACACTGTTGTTACTGAAATAGAACAATACACCGAAGTCCCCACTTGAAAGTAAATTTTCTGTAATCTTTCCATAAAGTGACTAGAATAGGCGAATCACCTCCTCTCAAAATTGTTATCCATATTTACAATTATTAATTTATTTTTTGAATTAGAGCAAAAATAGAAATACCTAAAAAGGGGGTTCAAACAAAAGAGCATCTGTTACGTATGTAATTTACTTAATCCTTTATTAATGAGATTTGTAGCAAAGATAAAGGTATTAAAATGGATACTTTTCGTTATGGAGATGATGAAGCATAAAAAAAAGCAGGCCTTTTTCCGAGATGCACTAGGTGAGCTAGGCTAAGTATAAAAAAAGGGTTCGGATTAAGCTCTTGTTCCTAATTTTTATTTTACCCCACTAAAGTTTTGTCTGAAAAGACTTAATACCCTTGATTGAATTCAATTACTACCAATACTTTTGTTTAGAATGGAAAAAGTCTTACTAATTAATCGATATATCCGTTTAAATTAAAGGATCTGGCAGATACAGTTTTTCTAAGTACTTATCTTCAGTATGAATATCAAAGAGCATGTGCCTATGATGAAAGGACTGTACAACTTCTTTTTTTTTATTCAAACTAGTGTGATTTATGTTACTTATACCTGCCCGAATAAAAAATATGGGTGTCATTTGAACTCAATTAAGTTTGTAAAAAAGATATGGTTCATAAAAGAATTAGTATTAGTAACAAAGTAGAAAGAAGAACCAAATTCCATCCAATAGGCTATTACTCTGTTATTGTAAATAAATGATAGTTTTGAAAAAAAAAGCGTTCTTTAGTTGCATATAATCCATATCCTCTGGGACGGAAGGATTCGAACCTCCGCATAGCGGGACCAAAACCCGTTGCCTTACCACTTGGCCACGCCCCACTTCTATTTAGATTCTTCACTAATAAAGATTACTGTTAGTAGTGGTTGTTCGTCAATTCCAGCCAAAATTTCTATGGAATATATAATTTTAAACACGTGCCGATATAGAATTATATAAAATGGATTGATCATTACATATAATTTAATTAAGATATAAGATATTGTATGAAATTTGAATTTCTTCTATTTTGAATTGAAAATAGAAGGATTTTTTATTGGGTAAGTTCAAAGAAAAAGAAGAGTTTTTGAGTCTATTTTACTTTCTTCATTTTTCCTTATATCAATAACTCAATCAAAAAGCAATTATCTCCAAGAACAAAAAACTTTTGTTATGCTTAATATCTTCAGTTTGAGCGGTATCTGTCTTAATTCTGACCTTTATTCGATTCATTTTTTATTTGCCAAATTACCTGAGGCCTACGCCTTTTTAAATCCAATTGTAGATCTTATGCCAGTTATACCTCTGCTATTTTTTCTCTTAGCCTTTGTTTGGCAAGCTGCTGTAAGCTTTCGCTGAGATATTAAATATAATACTGTTTAAATATAATACTGTTCTAGAAAATTAAATATAATACTGTTCTAGAAAAATGCATGCTTTATTCAATAAAAAAAACTAACAATTGATAAGGGCTGAGCTCTTGGTGCAAATTTTAATAGTTGCTCTAAAGCTGGATCACCTCATTTCTGCATTCTGACCCTTTTCCGGTGAAAAACTCTAGTGGGTTACCCACCAATTAACTATTTTGGTTTTGGATATTAAAGAGACTTTTGGTAATGAAAGAGTCTTCTTCCAAATATTACAACTTAATTTATGAAAATTCATTTTTTTTTTTGAAACTGCTTCATTTCTTAGTATCAAAATAGTTAGAATATGGGGTATAAAAATGGCGAATCTATTCTCTTTTTTACAAAAAAAAATGATATTGGAGATTGTGTAATGCTTACTCTCAAACTCTTCGTTTACACAGTAGTTATATTCTTTGTTTCTCTCTTCATCTTCGGATTCCTATCTAATGATCCAGGACGTAATCCTGGACGAGAAGACTAAAAAATAGGATAAGACTTTTTCCTTTCTTTTGCTTGATTTTATATTTTAAGATTTTCTTAGAATTTTTTCAATTTACTCCTTTAACTAGGAATTTGACTATAAGAAAATAAAAAGTATTTCCTTTCCGATAAATATTAAAGAAAACAAAAAGATAAATTCAACGGAAACGGAAAGAGAGGGATTCGAACCCTCGGTACGAATAGCTCGTACAACGGATTAGCAATCCGACGCTTTAGTCCACTCAGCCATCTCTCCAGTTGAAAAAGAATAAGTACTATGTTACATTACTTAACATGTATAAGGTAAGGATTGAACAGAGTATTTCTTCTTTATTTTTCCTTTATTATTTTATTATATGGGTCTAAAGACGGTTTAACCGCAACCCCATTATTTTTTGATAAAGTAAGAGTAAGGGCTTTTTCATTCCCATGGCCTGGCCGGGTTAGTACCTAGCCGGGCCTTTTCAAAATACTTTAGTCTAAAAGGGACTATTCTTTTTTTTTACGTCTAGTTTTAGGAATTAGTTCCAACTATATACTATAATCTAGTAATCTAGTAAAAAAAAAAAAGGATAATTTAAAAGATCCTCTCCTTTTTGTTTGAGAAATTCTTTACTTGAAAAAAAGGGGGGTTCAATTTTTTAAACGTGGATTCTTCCATCAGTTATTTTTATGTTATAACTGAAGTTATTTTATCAAACCCTAATCGGTCCAAACCCCTCCAGCAAAAAAAGATAGAATAGGTTATTTAAATCATCCTTTTTAGTAAAAATGAGAGTCACCTGACAAAAGGCATCCATAATTCTTTTTTGTTCGACAAAAACCCATTTCTATACAATAATGACATTGTAGCGGGTATAGTTTAGTGGTAAAAGTGAGATTCGTTATATGAATCCCCTAATAGTTAAGGGGTCCTTCGGTTTTCTTTGTATTCCGAACAAAAACTTCATTTCTTAAAAAGGATTTAACCCTTTACCTCGCAATGACAAGTTCGAGGACAAATCCACATTCTCGTGATTTTTATCCAAATTGAAATTCAAATTGGATTCTGAAATTACGAAACAGAATTTTGATTGAATTGGATCAATACTTCCAATTGAATGAGTATGAGTAAAAGATCCATGGATAAGGAAAGTAAAAAAAATTCTAATCGTAACTAAATCTTCTTTTTTTTTATTTGTCGAGGGAAAATGGAAGTAAAATAGCTATAAAATGATGACTTTGGTTTACTATAGACATCAACATATTCGTTTAGCTCGGTAGAAAAGAAGACTTTTCCTCAGGATTCTCTCCAATAGAAATAGAGAACGAACTAACTAGAAAGATTTTTCTAATCTTCCTCTTATAGAGGGATCATCTATAAAGCGAGCCGTCTTGAATCTATTCAAGATAGAAAAGCTGACATAGATGTTATGGGTCAAATTTTGTTGTTGTTTTTTTTTTTTCGTTCACAGCTTAGATCATGGAATTTCTCCATCTTCCATAAAG